TTGAGCCGACATCCGTTACGGTCGTTCATTCTAGTAAAAGAATCTCCGTTCCAGAACCGTACGTGAGATTTTCATCTCATACGGCTCCTCCCTTCTGTGCATAGTACTAAGAGGAATAATTCATGTAATAAAAATTTCACTATTCTCATTATGAACTGACAGGAGCTGGTATTTTTACAAGAAATTCCTAGCCAGCCTTCCCACAAGAGGTTTTTTCTTAACACCAATCATATTAGTGCTAAATAGAAATGGTAACTCCAAAGATTTCTTTGTACTCAACGCTTATGATTTCCAGGAATTAGTCACTTCAACGATCTTTGATGGTTATACGGGTACCAAAAGTACGAATGAGATGGATCTTTGTTTTCCTAACCATTCTTTTTCTTTTTAGTCCCGATACCAATAAGGAAAAGGGTTATTTATAACAAAGTTTTTGTGTTGTTGATTCCTAGGTGTAGTGCTTTTTCCCCGATGCCACCTATTGGTACTAAATGAAGTAGTATTGACCTCCAATACAGAACCTATAGATGTAACCTTTCGCTCAATACTAAAATTGATAATTGAAGCATCTAAGGCTGCATCAATCGAGGATACACGACAGAAGGAATTGCTCTATCTCTAAACTTCACCTTCACCAAGCGTAGGTTTATTTCACTAATTTGTTTTTTTTCTATTCCTAACTACGTTCTTTTTCTCGTAAAACTGAGGGGTAAAAAAAAACAAGAAAAAATCAAATCGCACCATCTCTGTAATAGGTAAATGCCTTTTTTTCTCCTGAAGTTGTCGGAATTATTCGTAATAAAATATTGGCTACAATTGAAGAGGTCTTATCAATAAAATTTCCATTTATTCGAGATCTAGGCATAATTAGCAATTCATTCTATAATTCTTCTCATCCCCTTTCGGGGAAAACGATCCCACAAAAAAAGGAATTGTACAGTACAAAATAACATAAAAACAGACTTATTGGAAAAAATGTGGTGTCTCTCTTTTGAACAAAGATGAAATGAAATAGTTGAATCAGATTAGATTTCATTCCAATTTCGTAGTATACCAGTATACCGATAACTATTACTATTTCATCTAAGTTGAATAACCAAGTTTTCTATGAATTTTTATAACTCGAGAATTTTTGATTTGGTTATGATCCAAAAAGGAAAAGAATAGAATAATCATTCAATCAAATTCAAAGAATGTAACCATCCTTTTTGTTTGCATAACGTGTATGTGCCACACCATACAATTGAAATAGTTGAAATAAAAAGATTCATCGGACGATTCATGAATTCCATGGGTTAGCTGATGAAAGAAGTTGTTGTTGATAAATATGAAATTGAAAAAGAAATTTTTTTTTATGGAACCATCGCATCGGGCGGTCATACATGTACTACAATTCAGATAATTAAGATAGAAGGACTCGCTATTCATTCGGATTTTGGTCAAGAATAACATTCTGTAGGAGAGATGGCCGAGTGGTTCAAGGCGTAGCATTGGAACTGCTATGTAGACTTTTGTTTACCGAGGGTTCGAATCCCTCTCTCTCCGTTTCTTTTCATTCATCAACGTTACCTACTACAATGTATCAAAGAAAATAAGAATTGATATCATTATTTTAACGCCTTATTTAATAAACATTATCTATCCCTAATTAATACCTGCGAAAATACAAATAGAAAGATTGTCTTGATATTGAAAAGAAGAAAAAAATCTTTGATACGTGAATGAGACAGGGTACGAGGTACTCTATTTACTTCAGCGAAAGGAGTCAAAATTGGTATGAACCTTGCTTTTTTATTTTCGTTAGAATCAAGTCTGACGGGAATAATATTCTACGACCAACAAATCATTTATTTTCAGACCGATCCATTTACTATCTATTATTTGATTTACAAATCCTTTATATTGTAAGGAGTCAATAGTCAAATGGTTTGGCAATTCCCCGCGGGGGGATGAAACAAGATAATTTTGAATCAGAGTTTTCGATCTTTCTTTATCCTTCGTAGTAATAATATCTCGGGGTTTGCAACGATAACTTGGTATATCCACTATACGACCATTAACTAAAATGTGTCTATGGTTAACTAATTGTCTGGCTCCTGGAATGGTCGAAGCCATACCTAATCGAAAAAGGATGTTATCCAAACGCATCTCGAGTAGTTGTAGTAAAACCTGACCTGTTGACCCTTTGGCTTTTCCAGCAATATGCACATATTTAAGTAATTGTCGTTCTGTCAGACCATAATGAAAACGCAATTTCTGTTTCTCTTCTAAACGAATACGATATTGTGATCTTTTTCCAGAGCGCAATTGGGTTTGAAGATCACTTCTGGATCTGGGTCTTTTACTAGTTAGTCCTGGTAAAACCCCCAGCCGGCGTATTTTTTTGAAACGAGGTCCTCGGTAACGAGACATAGAAAGGCTCCTTTTTGATTCACTTTTATTTGACAAAAAAATATAAAATCAGACTGAACTAAAGGATCAGCAAAGCAAAACTCAATTTACTAAAGTCCTACAAAACAGAATAAAATAAATTTGATCAATTAAATTTTATCAATATTCGGATTTTTTGTATATATAGGAAATTCAAGCGAAGGTTACGTTTTCCAATTTCTTCTGTAGAGATCTAATTGTTCTAGTCAACTTTTTTCTTTATAGCTATAGCTGCAAGTTATCATGACATAATAGATCGGTGATCCGACATTTAGAGAAAGCGAGAGTAGAGATTTTCAATCATGTAAATAAAAAAAGAGATAAAAAAAAGAGCCGGCTATCGGAATCGAACCGATGACCATCGCATTACAAATGCGATGCTCTAACCTCTGAGCTAAGCGGGCGGATATAAGAGCAATAGTGTATAGGAATACAGGAAACTAGCAGATCTTAGCTATTTCCTAATGATTATTATTATTTTTTTTCTTTTATTTATTGATTCTTTCAATTTCTTCTATTTCTTAAATATTAGTTATATATTTTAGATTCTATTTAGAAAATAGAAAAGAAAACTATTTAGATCTAGATAAATTAGATATCTAAATAGAAATCTAAATTCAATTTCATATTCATATATATGAAATATGAAAAGAAAATATCAATGAAATTAGAATTCAAAATGAAAAAAAAAGAAGAATGAATATCGACCGTTCCACTATTCAAAACTACACTGTAAAAATGAAGGAGGAGGAAAGGCATATATATATATGTAGTATATATCTATCCATATTGAATTGCGGATAGATCAATGATAAAATCATTTTACATTGAAAAAATAAGGTTTATAGATGAAATGATATAATATAGAATAGAGGAAAAAAATAAAATAACAGCATACACTTTTTCAATATTGAATCATTACCTAATGGATTCAATAGTGCCAAGATAAATGAAAGAGGTGGATGGAATTACAGCTGGATTCTTGTCTCAAAAGAAGGGGGATATGGCGAAATTGGTAGACGCTACGGACTTGATTGGATTGAGCCTTGGTATGGAAACCTGCTAAGTGGTAACTTCCAAATTCAGAGAAACCCTGGAACTAAAAAAGGGCAATCCTGAGCCAAATCTTTGTTTCGAGAGAAAAAACGATGAAAGATGAAAAATGAGAATAAAAAGGGGATAGGTGCAGAGACTCAATGGAAGCTGTTCTAACGAATGAAATTGATTACGTTACGTTAGTAGCTAAAAGACTTCTATCGAAATGACAGAAAGGATACGTCTTATATACCTAAGACGTACGTATACATACTGACATAGCAAACGATTAATCAAAACCCAAATCTTATATCGAATTCTATTCTGTATCTCTATACTGTATCTCTATATATTTAGATATGAAATTTGAAATTTATATATGAAAATAGAAATCTTCTCTTTCTATTTTTTATTTTTCTATTAATATTATATTATTAATATGAGTAATATAATAGTATGAGATAAGGATCTATAAGAAATAGTATGAGATAAGGATCTATAAGAAACCCTATATTTCTATTCTTTTTTCAACTTAAATTTTTCATATATCTTTTTGATCTCTATCATTCTAATGAAAAAAGAATAGAATTCGAATATTCAATAATCAAATTATTCATTCCAGAATTTTTGATAGATCTTTTGAAATTTAATCGGACGAGAATAAAGAGAGAGTCCCATTTTACATGTCAATACCGACAACAATGAAATTTATAGTAAGAGGAAAATCCGTCGAATTTTTCAATCGTGAGGGTTCAAGTCCCTCTATCCCCAATAAAAAGCCCATTTTACTTCCTCGCTCTTTATTTATCCTCATCCTCTTTATTCATTTTTTTTCATCAGTGACTCAGTTTAAACAAAATGAAATATCTTTCTCATTTTATTCACTCTGTTCTTTCGCAAATGGATCCGAATATAAATCCTCGTATCTTTTTTAAATCCAATCTCATTTGTTTTGTATAATACGATATGAAGATATATATTCAAGGAATCTCCGTTATTGAATCATTCATAGTCTATATCTTTTTTACAAAAAAAGTCTTCTTTTTGAAGGTCCAAGAATTTCAGGGGCTAGAGCCAATTTGTTAAGATTTTCTTTTTTAGTTCTTTTCATTATTGACATAGATAGAAGTACTCTGCTAGGATGATGCACGGGAAATGGTCGGGATAGCTCAGTTGGTAGAGCAGAGGACTGAAAATCCTCGTGTCACCAGTTCAAATCTGGTTCCTGACACGTGAATAATGTATCGGATAGATATTTCTTAATACCTCATACAAATGAAATTAATTCATTAAGACAGATCGGAATAGATATTCTTTACTTTATTTTTCATTTTTTTCTCTCTTTTTTTTTCTCCTTTCAATTCTCTTTCTATATGTGATGTGTAATATAGAATGCTCTTATACTTAGTTCTTTTTCTTTTCTATTCTACTTATTCTTTTTCTATTCTACTTATTCTTATACTTAGTTTATACTTATTATCTTTTTATACTTATTATCTTATATTATTATCTTTTTATACTTATTATCTTATATT